GCCAAATCTTTCTATGGATTGCTTCTTTCGCCTCTTTCGCCGTCAAAGTGCCTATGGTACCAGTTCATATTTGGTTACCCGAAGCTCATGTAGAGGCACCTACGGCAGGATCCGTCATCTTGGCAGGAATTCCTTTAAAATTTGGAACCCACGGGTTTTTAAGATTTTCAATACCCATGTTTCCCGAAGCGACACTTTGTTCTACTCCTTTCATTTATACTTTAAGCGCGATTGCTATAATATATACTTCCTTGACCACTTCAAGACAGATCGATCTAAAGAAGATCATTGCTTACTCCTCAGTAGCCCATATGAATCTGGTGACTATTGGTATGTTTAGTCGGGCGGCGGCCGTTAGGTCACCTATTTTGAGTTATGGACACACAAGGCCAAAACATGTGTGTCGGGCGTGCGACCCATCAACCTACTAGCAATGGGGGAGAAAACATAGCATGTCGCAACAAAAGCTTGATTCGAGGCGTCAGCAAAACACTGCCGTCTTGTTCCCTTCAGTCCCTTAGCGCCCCGGGACGGGAGTGGGGGACGGCTCTACGCGCAGGCAACAGCAGCACCGGCTCCACGAAGTCTGAATCGAATCTTTCTGTTGGCTTTCCCAATTCATTCGTAAATCAAAATCAAAGGGCTAGAAGCGTTCGCTTCTAGCTGCTTCGCCTGCTTCTTCTTATTATGTATGGCGGCTATGTTGGCGTGGCGAAAATGAACGAAAAGCGAGATGAACGTGCTATTTTCAAATCGATTGATAGATTGATCTGTTCTGATAGATCTAAAGAGTAGAAATAGATAGAAGAGAATAGAGAGGGAATCAATAATAAGGTCTTTGAGCCTATTTCTATCTATTGATGAGACAACTATCTATTCTTGATCCATCAGAAAGAAATCGATATGTATCTGATGGAGTCTACATCGTACGTAGAGCGCCCAAGCGCTTTTTGGGCCAGCTCAGTTCTCTTATCCATCGGTCCAATGCACTGGGCTCATCTCATGGAGGGAAAAGCCAAAATGTAGTTATCTTGTTGTTGTTCGCCGCCTCGACGCATTCCCTTCTCTCCCCGGCATCGTCCCACACAGAAAGAAAGAGCGCGGAGCCCCGGCCCAAGCCGTAGGTCCGCTAACGTAAAGCGAGGAGTTGAGCCTGAACTGGCGAACCGAAGTCACTTTCGGAACCATACTTCCTACAGCTAACATGTGCCCAGTCCTGCGGAAAGGCGCAAACGAACGTGAGCTGCTATACCGAATCCCCCGCTGGCCATCGGGGACCGAGTGGTAAGGCCATGATCTGCAGGGGAACGGATCACTCATTCTTCCATTGGGGACAGGTGCACGAACGACAACTCCAAACGTCACACATCCGCCGCCTACTTACCGTTTAGGTGGCACCAGCGAGATCCAGCTAAGGAAAAAGAGTGTCGCGGCTGCTCCACTCCGCCGCGGTCTCATGAACTTCACTTCGTTGCCTTCCCGCGCGCAAAGCGAATGGACGCTGTGCTGTGGGTCAGTTTCGGGGCGGGGGGCGCAGAGATACCAGAAGAAATGATTCATTTGTTTGGATCGACGAGCTTTTTCAGCCCCAAAACTAAGAATCAATGGAATGTCTGTCCATAAACATCTATTCTATCTGTATATATAGGGGATCTCTCTATACATATCAAAGTCTTTTATGGCATGATATGATCGCCTAGCTGTAGCCGCATATCAGCTGCGCTCAATATGCGGATTTCTGTTGGATCAGATCTTTTCTTTCGCTTTGACGGAAGCTTTTTGACCTAGCGAAAAGCACTTTCGCGCAAGCAAAGTAGAAGCTTTGCCAGAAGCAGACGAGGAAGCGGAGCTGTCGTATAAGCGGTAGCTTCCCCCGACCGACTAAAATACAAGAGTCGCGGCCTACTTTGATTGCGAAGGGGTTTGGCAACAAGCAAACGGCTTTCTATCATAGTTGCAAGGGTTCAAAACCTTAGTTCGCTGCTTTTCCCAGGGCCAGAGAAGGGCTTATACTGCTCGCCTTTGTTTGGTTTGATATATTCATTCAGTCAAAATACAAACTACAACAAAGTGGAAGTGGAAGGGCCACTATAGAAGCTAGAACTTGCCTTATAAGTCGGCCTAACCAAAGCGTCACGACAACAAAAAATTCTCCTTATGAATGGAATCTTAAGTAGGGGGCTTTGACCGCCCGCCTACCAATCAAAGAGGCAGAGAGTAAACGTAAGCTCACCCGTAAGCTCGAAGAGCTTCCCTTCATTCGCTTCGCGGGAGCCGCACAGCACATAGCTGGAAGTCAGAGGGCCCATACTACCTGCCTAACCCTTCGCTCCGAGGGACCGTAGATCGGAAAGCACCCCATTTATCCAAAAGAGAAGGGAAGGGGCCTATGTATTTGCATGACCCCTGCGGATTTGACCCTATCCCGGAGCCAATCCCCTATTGGTCCTGCCACCACGCCGCAGAACGAGAGCTCGTGTGGAACCTTTTCTTTCTGGCGTAACAGCGGTGGAACGTAACAAAAGATTACGGTCGGTCGCCTAACATTAACGGAGGTTGGACTTTCTCAACGTGGTGTATAGCACGAAAAACCTTTCGATACAAGAAAGGGCCGTTCTCACATGAAAGAAGAGAAGAAATCCTTTCTTCTCACATGAAAGAAGAGAAGAAATCCTTTCTTCTCTTCTTTCTCTTTCTCGAGAAGGAAAGAAAGAGGATGGGGGGAATGGGGCCGGTGCCCTTCTTTTACGGCCGTCACTCCTATTTGTCAGCCGTGAGGAACTACCGCTCGGTCGGTGGGAAAGGAAAGGCTTGGGCCTACCTATCCCGATAAAGACCTCATAAAGGAACGGCGGGAGTAATAGGTTCCATATTGCCGAGCTGAAGGGCAAGACTTTTGTACGTGATCGTAGTATGTGACGTCGTCTCGTCCACGCTGCATTGAAGAGTACCTACGCACTAAGTTCCGGTTCACTGATAAGGAAGATAGAGTTGGGCGGGGGTCTACGATGTGATACTCAAGTATATGACCCGGGGAGATACATGCTAACTATGGGTAGGAAGCAGTAACCCTTATGTAAATAATTTCGGGGGTTACAGATCTCTTATACTACCATCGATCGACAGAGCGGAACGACCAGAAAAATAAGTGATGTTAGAAAGCCGTATGATAGGTGGTAACTATCTTGTACGGTTCGGGGGGTAATCGGCGTACTCCGGGAGAAATCTTTCGCTCTATCGAACATACAGGGAATTGGAGGTAGCATTCTACCGATGTTAAGTCATGGACTGGTTCCTTCAGCCCTTTTTCTATGTGTTGGTGTTCTATATGACCGACATAAGACTCGACTTGTTAGATATTACGGAGGTTTAGTGAGCACCATGCCGAATCTCTCTACCATTTTCTTTTCTTTTACTTTGGCCAATATGAGTTCACCTGGTACTAGCAGCTTTATCGGGGAATTTCTCATCTTAGTAGGAGCTTTCCAAAGAAATAGCTTAGTAGCCACATTAGCAGCGCTTGGGATGATTTTAGGTGCGGCCTATTCCCTTTGGCTATATAATCGTGTGGTTTCTGGAAATTTAAAACCCGATTTCCTCCATAAATTCTCCGATTCAAATGGCAGAGAAGTTTCCATATTTATACCTTTTCTTGTTGGAGGGGCGACCGTCCGTTGAACTACCAAAGAAAAAGGGTAAACCTATGTGATCATGACATTGTAGGTGCTTGCGATGGGACGGATGCGACTTCCCTCAGTTGGTTTGGGTGGCATAGCCCGTTGCATAAGTCCCCCTTTTTTTGATTCATTTTTTGAGTCTTTAGGGAGCCAAAGCTTTACTTTACTAATAAAGGCTCGCGCAGGGGCGCTAACTTTTTTTTGCTAAGCCGTCTCTTTCTGGGTGGGACCGAGAGAAATAAAGGACAGAGGGCAACCATGCATGGTACTTCTCGACCCTGTCTCCGAGGGACAGTTGAACGAGCGACTCATGAATGCTGCCGGGTCGGACGAGCCAATAACTCGAACGCGTTCGGTCTGTTTTTTGAGCAAGAATCACAGCGTTACCTTACCTTCACCATGATACGGACTCCAAGTTCTTATGGCAGAGCACGAGGAGATTTATCATCAATATTCTAATGGGAATGGAAACCAGAAGCACGACCGAGGTCTTCGTAGTCCAAAATAAGAAAACCATCAATAACAGTAATGTAAGCATGAGACTTTTTGGTAGTACCGGTGAACCAGATGGCCGCGGCGATGGAATCTGGGACGGAGGACTCGTAGTATCTCTCTAGATCCGGCAAAAGCGAAAGACCCCCTAGCTCCATTCGAATGAAGGCTGACTGCTGAGCCCACTCTGGCCCCGCGGGGCGGGCCCCCGTGGTTGCGAGCCGGAGCTGCCATAGCTTATGGCTAGAGCAATGGGAGGGGCCCCAGCAGAGAGAACAGAACAGAACCGTAAGGATAACGAGTGCTCCGCCCGTCAAGCGGGCGGCAGGAGCAGCAGGCAAGTACTTGGTAGGCCAACAGTCCAGTGGGCACTCGACGAAAGGGGGGGCACACGGAGCAAGTACGAGAAATTGGCCCCGCTCCGCTTTATAAAAAGCAAGGACCACTACGGGAGGTCAAACCCAGGACCTATGGAAGTCGGGGCTCGTCCCCGGTCAATATTGGATCAAACAAAACAAGCAATAGGGGCCGTAGCACTGACCTCTTTTTTTATTGATTCAATATAATAGGGGAAAAGATCGTACAGTTCCCTACCGAGACAAGAGAAACTCTTAACAGATCCTCCGCGCGCTGGGCATACCTCTTCCGCGCGTCTTTCTCGTGGCAGGAACAGAACAACAGGGAAAGACCCGGCCGACCTGCCCAGGGCTCGAGGGCGAGCTTTATTTAAGAGAGAATGGGGAGCGAATCGAAAGGCTTCCGTTTTCGTTCTTGGTTTGGTTCGGGCTCCTCTCGATCTTTTTCGTAGTAGGGAAGGGGGAAGGAGTCTAAATCTATGGACATTAATGAACCATCATTGATGGACGTTGCACATGACACGATCAATTCGACTCAGGGTCCGGCGCTAATAGAGGTTGCTTACTTTCCTAGTAGCGAAGGAAAAGGGCAGGGCTTTTTTCGTGGTAATAGTGGGCGGGTCTCCTTTCGAAGTAAAGGCCTTCGCATTCCTAATCCGCCCCACCAACCCCGGACGGCTTAGTTTGCCCCAGTTTGGTGAATCGCATCCCCGCGCAACGACATAGTTTGTGCGCCCTTTACCGTTCTCGCTCAGTGTTTGCAACGGCTGGGGAGGCAGTCGTAGAAGCGAAGTCTATCGCCACGCCAACCATCAAATACGAGATTGGGCCCCTTCCCTTCTCAAAGATTTGATGGAATGGCCCACCCAATAGCGCTTATGTCATATGGGAACTCATGGCTGGAAACAATCCTTATGGTTTTGATATCCGGTAGGAATAATAAGAATCAAAGTCCAGGTAGGTTGGTGAGCCTAGTGATAGGAGACTATCTAGCTTGGTTCGGAGAGCACTTGTTGGGTTAAAGACTTTTTTTGTTGCTAAATGTTACAGCCTAAATGCTGAACTATTGACTCTACTCGTTCGGATGGGTGTTCACCCCAAAGTGTTCCCGGACTGCATGCATACATCCGTAAGTAACTTAGTGCAACATGGCAAATTTCATTGAGAGGAATCAGCAAAGAAAAGAAAAACGGGTCAACATCTTAATGTGTATTTGAGGTCCTCGGGCTGAGGAGTGTCCACATGAGTTCGTTGAGGTGTCTACACAGGAATCAAAACCTCTTTTCTATTCTGTCGAGAGTTCGGATTGCTCCACCTAAGTAGAACGAAAGGGAGGAAAGATTTTTATTCTTTATAGCCCTTACCAGACCTTATGTCATTTCCTTCGGTTGGGTTAGCTTTTTGGTAGGAAGGGCGGTAGTAGAGTTGCGTCAGGTTCTTCGCGTCACTCTACTCTTGGTTTTCCTGGCAGGGATGCCCATTGTTCCCTGCGATAACTCCTCCGATTCCCCTCTCCTTTCAGTCGAGTTACTAAAGTACCTCTCCCGCTCGACCAAGTGAGGTGCATCTTCCGATTTCTCCTCTTCAGCCCGCCGCTTCCTCAACCACGGTCCCTTCTCATGATGCCTTAATTTAATGACGGCTACTTCCCTGTTACTCATACAGTCGTCCTCTACTGTCGAAGTTGATGCTACACCAACTCCAACAGCGCCTTCTCCAACGGTGCCGCCGTCATCATCTACATCGACTTATGAGAGCGTACCAAGCCTTCCTCTTGTTGTCGACTTATCCGGTTGAAGCTGCATCCATCGTCCCACCTCAACCATCATTGCGTCATTCTCAGCCTCCGTCACAACATCCTATACTTACTCGCTCCCGTGACGGTACAAGAAAGGCTAGGACTTTCCTTGCTACGAAGGACCCTGTTCCACAATCCTTTCTTTCCATTCTATCGGCATCTTCCTCAAATGAACCTACTTCCTACCGGCAGGCTCTTGAAAGATGATAAGTGGAAAGCTGCAATGGAGGATGGTCGTAGATCAGGGCAAGAGGCCGCTGCTCAGGAAGGGTGACCGAAAATGGGCCATGTTTCAGGATGTGATGTAAGCAGCTATGCGGCGTGATATCAGCGGGTCCAAGAAGCGGAGCGGAGCGGGGTGCTATGCCGCTGTAGGAGAGGAACGAGACTGAAAGGAGAGGGTGAAGCTGGAGGCGGAGGCAAAGATGACACTGCAAAAGGAATTATTATCGCTTAGCGCTTGTGTTAAGGAATGGCCTCTATCCGGAGATTTAGCCCTAGCTGCACTAAGCAAGGAACTACCCTTCGGGAACGGACTAAGACTAATAAGCCTAACAAGTCCTTCCTGCCCTCATGCGTCTTTATGAGAAAAATGCACTAGATCGCCCGCACTTTCCAACAAACTCCAGCTTCAAGTCCGGAAGAAGGAACTCTTTCTTTGAACCTTCGACTCGTGATTCTTACCAGAACATTAGGCAACTAATTTATCGAACTCTTGTCTCTCAAGCGCCGAGGGATAACTATTTGTTTGTCCGATATTATACGAGTTAAGGCACCAAAACCCCAGCTCGGTATTCTAAATCCTTCCTTACATAATTACGCCTCGTAACAAATGTTGATCCTGCTTCTTTGACTCTTTGCTTTGCTCCTTGCGCTTTCCTGCTTGCTTTCCAACTCGAACTACAGGGGTTCTATTGCCTACCACACCTTGGAGCCCTCCGGGGTTAGGCCAGGGGCGCTACATTAATGCTTCCACCACGACACTCGGATAACGAAGGAAAAGCCTGATAGGTCATTCTATTTCGGTGCATGGTCAGGCTCCCGTATGTGGGTCTGCCTTTTTCAGGAATTACATGATCATTGGTGAAATAGCGCATAGGTCTGGATGGGATGATACGAAATAGAGCAGTTGCTGGCATGCAAAACCGAGAAGGAACTTCCTTATTCACTGAAATTCCTGTGTGAAAGAGCCCAAATGATTTAGCGTTTTAGCGTAGAGAGAAGACTTTCGGGTGAACGAACGATTTAAGATGCAGCGATCCATGGCCTTATTTTACGTCGTATATTGATTCTGACGAGTGAATTTCATCCATTTACTGATAGATAAAGGATAGGAACCTACCTATCAGAAGAGGTTTTAACTAGAATACGAACAAGATAAGAGGATGCCCCATTTTATTAGAGGTATAGGTTTGGGAAAATGGGGTTTTAACCAAGTAGGGGTGTGAGGGCTTGATTGAGAGTTTTTTGGTAGGAGACTACTTGCCAAGGCTTCTACGGAAAGAGGCCTTGGACAAGGCTTTTTTAGGACGGGCAAGGGCCACGAGAGAGGTTTTCCTATTATCTCCTAGCTAGAAGCAATCGGTAATGGAATAAGAGGAGCAACCAAAGGGGCACCTATTTGCATCTAAAAAGCGGCCTATGTTTCCGGCTGACCCTCCCTTGCTGCATCAGTAAGATACAGCAAGCAACAGCTAATGTAATGCTATTTGTATATATATGTATGCAGGCTAGGCCTTTTCTTTCGTATCGAGAAAGCCGCTTCAGAAAAGAAAGCGGAGGCTGCTATGGACGTCTTTGATTGGATGGAGACAGATATATATAGAAAGTGTGCAGTGAGAGATCTTTATAGGTAGAGTTAAGTAAAGCCAGTCTTTACTTAACTCGGCCCAAACAATTTGTATTATTCAATATAAAACTGTCCCATGCTTTCCGTTGGTCAACAACCAACCAAACCACATATTTTCGTCTTTCCGAATTAGGAGAGCAAATAAGCAAGTCCTTTCCAACTAGAGCTCCTGGCGGTCTTTTAAGCTGTTCAACTAGTTAGGGCATTAGCCTCAGAGGCAGGGGTTTGAAGTCAGGAATTTCCCACTCCCACTGGACGACATGCGGATAGAGAAATGCGACTAAGCTAGATTCAGGAACAGCTTCTATTAGTACACAATCTTTTTGAATATAGATCAGCAGCGGATGTTGCGACAGTAACTGCAACATCGACAACAGCCTTCAGTCGTCGAAGTAAGGAATTACTAGGACCTGCTTTCATTCCCACGATATGCGCCAACAGGGCTTTTAGGAAGAGTAGTAACAGCACCAGTAACCGCTTTCTTTATTCCGGGCTTTCAGTAAGGAATGATAGAACAGCTGATACAAAGATAGTGAGAAGAGCTGATATGCTTAAGCGTCGAAAGGACTGTTTGCTTACGTGCCGGATTGCTTTTCTAACTAGCCAGTATATAGTCACAGTTGATATTTCTATACGAAAGAATTTAATAATAGATGCGATTGTGAGCAGGCTTACTTGTCAGTGCTAGCTTGTATGCGCTTTCTATTACAGCAACAGCTTTTATGCGAAAAACAAGAAAAAGGAAAACTGCAGCTCTGCGACATAACCAGTCTTGCAGAACTGGAAGAACGAATTGACTCGACAAGGAAACCAAGTCAAAGGGTTGCGCCTGACAGCCAAGCGCCAGTTTTTGTAATCTCTTTCCTTCCAAGGAGTCCTTGTCTTCTTGCATCACGGCCTCGATCTACGCAATGAAAACGTATTTCCTCTAACTGCCCGTAAAGTCAGAATTCAACGAAGAGCACTCATTTATGATGTAACTATGTACCTAGACCGGCCTTACCCGATACATTATTAACTTGCTTCCCATAGGAAGAAGGAAATCCTACCTCCATATGATTGATTCTCGCAATGAAGTCTTCCCGTTGATTCCACTTCTTTCTCCTCTGACTCAGTCTAGCAACCCCACCTTGGTCTCGTAGCCCACTTGTAGCCATCACTACCGCGGGTCTTTGCTCATAGTCACGAATAAGCTTCTCCTAAGTCCTCTCAGCAATTCAAAGATGAGACTGACTGACTTCTATTAAGTAATCGGATAAGACTGATGCACTCACTTTTTTTTAAGACTTCCCCGATCTCCTACCCGGCTAAAAACTAGAAGTCAGCATTCTATTCTAATCTCCGGCCTTCATGCCAGGGCTGATACCTCCACCACTTAGACTGATGTGGAAAATTGATCCCCGAGTGGCTTTTTCCTCCGGTCGAGTCATCTTTCGCTTCAATACCTGGAACTGAAACGGATTCGGATGGAGAAGGATTCAATAGTTCATCATGAGCTGTCCGAAACCGTACTTCTTCCCGCGAAAACTCGGAATTAGCTTTAGCTCGAACCTTGATCTGTTGCTCGAACTCTAATACACTGTAGTAGCAGGCGGCACTCGAGTTCTTTGTGCCAGGTGTCAGAAAAAAAGTACGCAATTTCCAAGCATCCTAGTTCAGCGTGCATCATCTCTTGTCTCAATGGAAGGCCAGGGCCTTCAAAGCGGATTCCGCCGGAAGCTAATCCAGTGGCTTGTTGAGTGGAGGACCGAACATGAATTATACCCATAAAATGTCCTTCCTACCCCTATTCCCAAACCCCTTCCCCTCTGAGGGCACGGGCACACTTTCAGGAAGTAATGTAGTAAACAGTCGAATTTCAAATAGAACTATGGTGACCTTGCAAAAAAGATCTTTTCTTCGTTTGAGTGTACCTTTCCTATGACTATTAATCTAATCCTGATGAAATCCGTGAAGTTTTGACCTTGTTTTAGAAGCTTTCTTTGGCGTTGAGTGAATATTGGTATCACTACCCTTCCTTATCTTCTTCTTTTATTCATAGGAATAGAAAGCACGATTAAGCGGTTTTTCAATGGCAAGTGCCGGTCGTCGAGTGGCTGAACCAACCCCTACGGCGGATCCACGTACTGATGAATGCTAGCCATCCTTTATCGAGTAGCCTTGACTATTCAAAAACCCTTGCTGATTCGATAGCCTGAAAAAGATCGACCACGATTTGGATTTCTGACTGCCTATGCCTCTAACGATGCTTCGGGCAAACTGTAACTAGGTGCCCTACTCCTACCCCCCCCTGTTCTCACCTTCATCTCTGCTGCCTCCGCTCCAGCTTGCTTTATTACCTATGCAATCACAGCTCAGTAATGGACTGGTGAACTAAAATGGATAGCTGCTGGGAGAATTGCGACTGATGAATCGCGATCAGCCGCTGATTCCCTTGCCGTTGGATTCGTACCTCAAGACTCTGTCACTGGGACTCGGTCGGAAGAATCTACTGCGGCCTTCTCTACCCACCTTTATGAATTCTAACCCCAACCAGCCATGACAAGGCTTAATTTATTAGAACCCGTTGTTGTTTAGAAAGATGTGTTATTCCTGTGAAAGTCTCGTTTTTGACTCAGTTTTTTTTGAGCATTGTACACGGGCTTTGCTGCGACGAGGATGCCTTTTTTAATCAGGCCAACGTCAAGACCTGAAACAGAGCCCTACCACGTTAAGGGAGAGCACCCAACTTGCTTGTTGACACGTGAGGGAAAATAGGAGTCTGAGATGGCAGGATTTACCACTATAACCCTATGGTAGTGATGGTTGGTCCCAGTACTCCTTCGAGTGCCTTTTGCGCTTAGCGTCGGAAAGAGGAGTTGCTTGCCTTACCACACCAACCACCTTAGCGCTGGAAGTTCTAGCAATGGGCAGTTAGGCAAAGGATAATTAGCTATCTAATGAATATTCATTAGATAATAGATTGTGGATCTGTTCTTAGCTCGTGCAATCAATAAAAGCGGTCCTTCGCCTTAGTAAGCTAGCTTTCTAATCTAAGCCCGGACGTGGATCGATCGTGACGAAAATGGGACTAATCCTCTGTACTGTAATAGAAGAGTCAGAGTCCCTTCTCGACCAGACGAAGGAGATAGGAATGGAATTCTGCCTTGACCCTCCTGAAGGCGCAAAGTTCATAATTCAGTGTGGTGGGGGCCTAGTAGTATTATAAGGATGTTGGTTTCGTATATAAGAAGACTGCTGCTTTTAGGAGAGTGATCTGTTCATCTAACTCAAAATATTGTAAGAAGAAGAAGAATCTTACGCCCAAAATTCCCATCTCTTTTTTCTTGGTTGGACCAACCGGCACCAGCCATTTCCGTCTTCCTTAATTGGGAGAGTCAGAATCAGTCTCTCTTTGTTTGGGGGGAGCAGAGCAGTCAATGAAGGAACCTTTGCTTTGAAAATGATTGTTCTAAAATGGTTATTCCTCACAATTTCTCCTTGTGATGCAGCGGAACCATGGCAATTAGGATCTCAAGACGCAGCTACACCTATAATGCAAGGAATAATAGACTTACATCACGATATCTTTTTCTTCCTCATTCTGATTTTGGTTTTCGTATTATGGATCTTGGTTCGCGCTTTATGGCATTTCCACTATAAAGAAAATGCAATCCCGCAAAGGATTGTTCATGGAACTACTATCGAGATTCTTCGGACCATCTTTCCTAGTCTCATCTCGATGTTCATTGCTATACCATCATTTGCTCTCTTATACTCAATGGACGAGGTAGTAGTAGATCCAGCCATTACTATCAAAGCTATTGGACATCAATGGTATCGGACTTATGAGTATTCTGACTATAACAGTTCCGATGAGCAGTCACTCACTTTTGACAGTTATATGATTCCAGAAGAAGATCTAGAATTGGGTCAATCACGTTTATTAGAAGTGGACAATAGAGTGGTTGTACCAGCCAAAACTCATCTACGTATTATTGTAACATCTGCTGATGTACCTCATAGTTGGGCTGTACCTTCCTCAGGTGTCAAATGTGATGCTGTACCTGGTCGTTTAAATCAAATCTCTATTTTGGTACAACGAGAAGGAGTTTACTATGGTCAGTGCAGTGAGATTTGTGGAACTAATCATGCCTTTACGCGTGCGCCCGGAAACATAGGCCGACTGTTGAGCCCACTCTGGCTCAGCCGCACCACCCGGGGTGCGAGCCACCCGAGAAGCAAGCTATTACAGCGAGCGGCTGGAGCTGTAGGGAGCCGAGGAGCAAGGCAGTAGATAAGATAGAAGAAGGGGCCAGGCACCCGGTGGAGCAGAGGGGACGGTTAGGATAACGAACTTGAAACGCGGAGCCCGAGCGGCTGGCGAGCGAGTGGTTAGTGGCCAATAGCGCCCTAGTTGATGGCATTCCTCTCTGCGGCTGGCACTCGAGGAACCACAGGGCACTCCATACAGAGCAAGCAAGTCTTAGGGATGAGACGCCCGCGCAAGGACCTCAATTCTCATTAGGAGGTCGAACCAAGGACCTATGGAAGTCGGGGCTACCCCGTCCCCATGGGCAACGCAATAGTGTCCTGAGGGAGGAGTTTAGAGGCCTTATAGTAGCATGGACTTCTTTATCTTTCTAGGTCATGCGAAGGGGGCCAGTCCAAGATCGTACTGTTCCTCTACAAAGATAATAGACGCTCTCAACGGCTAGGCGCCACTCTCTTTCTGAGTTATTCCAGCTTCTTCATGATTTCGTGCCACGGTGAACAAACAAAAAAAGAGGGCCGTCTCAGCGGAAGGAGAAGGACCTGCAACGGCAGAGACTACTGACCCTCTTCTTGTTCTTAGCCGTCTATTACGAGTCCGGGAAGCCTGGAATCATAAATATGAGGGATCCAGAAGGGTGGGCAGGGCTTCCGCAAGGTTTTTTATTCCCTCTTCCCGGGATGGGAAAGGAGTCCTATCAAGTAAAGGCCATAACCAGCCTCTTTTTTTATGTACACCTTTCTTTGTTTCAGGCTCTTCAAGACCTTCCTCCTGCTAATCCGGCCATTTCCGAACCTGTCTTTCCCACCCTTCTCAATTCTTGCGATTCCTAGCCAGCCCCCTTAGCTTATTTTGCTTTATAAAACCACTTTCCCCTTTTTTCAGCTTGCTGCTCGCTTTCTCGCTTCTGAGAGGTACTGACGTGACTCGACTGAAAGGAGAGGCGAAAGGAGCCTTACTTACGGTTTCAAAGCCTGGCGCGAAGCGAAGGGATTGGATTTCACCTATGATCAGATTAGTGGGCAACCATTGTTGACTTTTTTCGTGGTGTTGTTGACGTTGTTGAAAGCTAATTTGGAAGTAGGCCTTGCTTTTCTCCGCTGGGAGCAGCTCACACTATGGTGGAGGAGGTGCCGTGAAGATCTAGGAGTGTGAGCAGTACGAGCTGAAAGGCTCCCATACTGTTTGGAGGGCAGGGGGCATAGATGCCAAAGAAAGCTGACCCCTATCTATCGTCGTTGAAGCTGTTCCTAGGAAAGATTATGGTTCTCGGGTATCCAATCAATTAATCCCCCAAACCGGGGAAGCTTAAGCGGAAATTTAAGAGTAAGGTGAGGGAGGGGGGAGGGGGAAGAGCTATCAAACTTTAGAGGCTTAACTCGCTCGCTCTAACGCTCGTTTAGTAGACAGCTCGTCAGTCAAGTACGTAACGAGCCTTGTCTACGAAGCTCCGCTCCCTCGTCTTGCTTGCTTCTGGCGAAGCTTCTAGCACTAGAAAAAATAGGCTTGTATGGCAGGAATACCACTTTTGAGGCCGATCACTACATAGGAGCGATAGCGAAGCCAAGCCGTATAAAGGCGAGCAGCCCTTCTAGCAATAGCAAACGGCCTACTTATAGCCTTTTCCCCTTTATTCGGGGACTTCAACGGGTCTTCCAAGCTCATAAACAGTAAATTATTCACGTTTTCTTAAGACAGTGGGAATGAATTCTATTACTTGATTGACATTGACAGATATGTGTACCACACCGAACAAGCAATATGCCGATATGCTTGATGTACCAGCCAAGCCAGCTCGACCGTATACAGTATAAGGGATTCGCCTTTGCCTCAGACAGAAGAAGAACGGAAGTACTACCGGGAAGGGAAGCCTGACATGGGTAGATATTTATTTGAATAAAGGAACTCAAACCGGTACCAGAAAGCAAAGAAGAGATGGAATTCCTGATTGAACAGATGACCGACCTACAAGAAGACGAAAATCAAATTCCTAATTCCATTCTCTAAGACGAACTAAAGGTCTGACTCTTAGAGGTCTCGATTGGTATTTTATACATGGCGGTCGGTAACGTTGGTGAATTAGGTAAAGGTACGGAAAGAGAGGGTTCGAATCCAGCTCGTGACAACCACACTTTGATCATAGAATATCTCGGCGCCCCCGCGGGGCTCTAACAGCTGAACTTTTTGTCTATGATGCATCGAATGCCTTTGTTTTCGCCTTATCCGTTCTTGAATGGCTAACTCTCCTACAGCACCTAGTTCTTTTTCACCCTTCTAGTTAATAGGAGTGAAAGAAGATTCATCCTAATAATCTTCATATGTTGTGAGAGTCAGGGCCATTAGGAAAGGAAAATGAACCGCAGCTATTGAAGGGAGACAGGGCTAAGGCAGAGGGAAGGAGTAGTTCGCTTACTTCTACCTGGCTGGGATAGAAAGTCCCCTCCTTGAGAAGCGGAAGAAGGGGAAGGAAGACTAATGGGATGGTTAAGGCATAGCCGAGGCCATTAGTCTGAGTGAGCGGCTCCTGTTGCTTTGCAGCTGCGGTATAACTCCTATCCCTGTTTGTTCGATGGGAATAGGTATTACTAAGCCAGCTAGTTTCCTACGGCGAGCTCGAGCAGAAGGGGTTACTCCTCTAACAATTTACGTACCTCGGGAGGGAAATCAGACTCAGTGGAATCTATTTATCTAATCTTACTTGAGTTGGAGTAGCAAGCCCTTCAACTGGCACAACACAAGCAAAAGGAAAGAGGCAAGTCTGCTATCTTCGCCTCGTTGTCTGCCTTGACTTAGTCTTTCTTTCCGAACAGAAATCCGGGTTTCATCGGAAAGATCACAAAAATGAATCCACTGAGGGACTTTCACGAGAAGGCTTTTTTCTTAGCGTTTAATGGCATATTTATGAGCCGGTTGTCCCAACTACTATACGAACAGTCCTCTCCATTGCTCTAGGCCAAGGCTGGCAAATCAAACAACTTTATGTTAATAACACCTTTCACTTATGACATTTTCATGAATGAGGTGCGGGCAGCAGGCGGGAATAACAAGACTCTATGGCTTAATTCCTTCCCCACCAAAACCCTTACTCGGGCCTCGACAGGGTGAGAGTAGTTGGAAATGAGCGTCTCCTTTGTTTGCGAGGAGGTTGCGTTGCTTTCGCGTGAAGAGGACCTGCAGACGGCATATAGCAAAAGTATGAGAAAGTCGCCGCTAACGTACCTCTTTATGAAGGCACAATGGTCATTCATGGTTTTCTTGAAGTATCCGCCATAAAGGAGTTCCTTGTACCATTGTCTTGGGGCAGCACATTGCTAAAAAAGAGTCCACACCAAGTTCTCCTTGTCTGCGACCTTAAGTCCTTCAGGTTGCTCCATATATATATCCTCTTCTAGATCACCGTGGTGTGCTAGGAATGCCGTCTTGACATCGAGTTGTTCAATCTCTAAGTATAGAACAGCTGCTAAACCAAGAACAACTCGGATGGAGAACATCTTTACTACTGCTTCGCTACCTCCGTCAAACCCTCGTAAAAGACCTCCGTCAGAGGAGGTTGCTAGCGCTAGGGGGTTACTTCGTTGGCGCAGCACTTCTGGTTAAGCACCACTAAAGGGCCTCTCTGATAGATAATCTTGCTTGGGTGTGATCCACTGAAAAAGAAGAAGATTGAGTTGCATTCTTGCGATTTAATGCTTTGATCCATATAAGCCCATTAACAAGCAGTGTGCTTTGTTTTTTAAAGAAGCAAGCTAGAGGAGAGGGGGCTTTTGGGATAATTATGATACTGAGCCCAATGGAAAAGCCTCCGAGTCCAAAATGGAATTACTGGGGAAACGAATCCAAGAAAGCCCAAAAACAAAAGTGGTCGTGGAGAAGGGGACTTATTGTACTGAAAAAGTTATTGCTAGTGCTCATTTACTCTATACGCGTCTTAGTGGACTGACAGAGTGAGCTGGAAAGGTTCCGTCTTTCCGGGGAAATTCAAGAGAGCTAGCTTCGGTCTTAGCTCACCTAAGAAAGGACGGAGCTGTCGAGTAAGGATTGGCCGAAGTCAGTTATGTACCTGGGAATCAGCCAATAAAAAATAGACAAATAAAAGCGTGATCTGAGTAGGCAGAGCTAAATAGTGCATGCACGTAGGGTAAACGAGGACTCTGGTCAGCTTTGAGCTGTCGAGTAAGGAGTGACGGGCCTTTGGAAACCCGAGAAAAGCGGGGGAGTACTCTATACAGTGCGTTCTATTATTGCCTCTTATTCCCGAGGGAGTGGTCGTAATTAAGCCGCGTGGCAATACCCGCCAAAAAGGACTCTTTTATTTTTAGGGGCGGGGCCTTTATCCAGGGGATAATTATTCAGCGTACTTAATTATTCAGCGTACTAAATTTAAGGTTGTTCCATCTTTTTTTCCGGGAATCGTGTTACGTAAGAATACTAATTAAGTTAAGATAATAATACTAATAATAAAGGGCTGCTTCGCTAGGGCCTATAAATAGAAGCTTCTCTCTATTTGACAAAGTAGAAGTCGGAAAGAAAGTTAAGAGAGATGGATGATATGGAGATCTATAACAGACTGGCGATCCTTCCACAAGAAATCCAAGCCGCGGAAAACGAAAAGCTCCACTGGGAGCAAATGCTTGGGTTGTTCTGGGAGCACCCGCCTGCTCTGGATCCAGAGGTCGTAGGCAGGCGGATGCAACTTTTACGGGACCGCATTCGCGGTCTGGAACACAGGATTTCTGGTCTCCTGCAGGAGCAGAACTTCCTAATTGTGTGTGCTATCGAACACGGTCGCCAGCGCCACTAGAACCACTCTCTTCTAATATTTAAATAAGGAGTCCGTCGACCCAAATGCATGGCTTTCTTTGTTCTCTTTTTTTCTATTTCTATGGTTCACGTACTATGTTATTAGTTCACTTTGTATTGTGTGGGGGTCTACGGTGTGTGTAGGCTTCCTATTTTATGTATGCTTGTAATGCTTCTGCTTTGTAAAATATTCCTTTTATTTAATATCCGGTCTTCATCTCCCTTTGATTAGATGCTACTTCCTTCGTCTAACGCACTGCCCCACAGATAATCAAAGTCTGTAATAGCGGACGATTCTATCAAACCCTAAAGTAGAAGAAAAAGTAGAAGAAAACCTACGAAACCATAAAGCTTCCCTCCTGTTTGGTAACAAACAGAAAGATACCATTGATATCATTGGACACTAAAGGGTAAAACTTTGCTTTGTGCTGTTCACATAGTCGACTGGGAAGTATACCGGAAAATCTCATTAATCTTAGTATGGAAGAGTTTTCTTTTTACGAAGCGAGAGGAAAAGAGTCACCGGCAAAGTCTTAACTAAACCCTGAAAGCCTCAATCTTCACTTCCTTCAAGGCCTTCTCATTAGTAGGGGCCGATCTGACTCTGCAGTGTCGCTAAGCAGAATCTTCTTTCCATCCGCTAATGGACCTATGCTCGACCATCAACTCTGACATCCATAAGTAGATTGATTAGGAGGCATCTTCTCTTTCCTTGTACGTTCCAGCTCGCTTCGTCTGCTTCAGGAAGAAGGTATAAAGTGTATCTACCTTCAACAGCACATCACTACATACCAACATTAGCCCTAACATCTCGTTAAGCCACCCACACCGAGATCGACAGTCAAAGGAAGAAGGAGATATTTCCGGTTACAACTCAAAACGACACTGTTTCACTAAATGAACCAAAACTGGGCCAACACAAGGCTCAGCTCTCCTATGACTACAAGACATAAGCCCAAGACGAGTTTTGTCTACAAACCGAAGCCCAAAGTCTCCTCTGTCTTATTTATCACTTAAAACAAAACCAGAGCTGAAGCCATGAACGTACAGCGACGTCATTCTCTGCCACAGTACAGCGGCTCAAATCCCACTTCTAACCGTTACCATACGCTCCAAGCTTTAGAGATCTGCTAAGATGAAGACACGTAGCATTAGAGAAGGCTTCACCTCAAATTTTGTATTAAAAACAGGGAAACAATTATTAAGAGATGTTAAGCCGAAATGAAAGAAGAAATTCAGAATCTTTCCTCATTGAGCATTTATTACCTTTGCTTACAAAGGGAAGACCCTCTTCAAAGAGAGTGCAATGACTTTCTGGTGAGACTTTCCGTTTCACAGTTCCTGAATCAACAAAGTTTTCCTTTTCTCTTCGATTTGTTGAGTCTCGGATCACTTTTCTTCCTCAACAATGGCGAAACGGAACTAGAAATCGAGAAAGAAGAGATCGGCATCACCACCAGTTTCACCTGAGCATACTCCGCTCTGGAAGTAACCTTACCTAGTGGATCAAGGTTTTCTACAGCTCAGATCCTCCCCAGCACACTCCAATGGTTTGTGTTGCCGATCGCAGCTTCGTTGTCTCAGATTCACCAGATAATGTTTCTAGCCCTTATTATCTTCGGTGATCATCCGGGTCTGGCTCAACTCTTAATGGATCTAACTATGCTGGACTTTGTATATGTTGACTGAAGCGCTCTTTTATTGATGGTAGTCTGCCTCGTCCTAGCCTAGATGATCTTATTATAAGTTATAAGATCTGGGTAAGGTGTAAGAGTATGGCGAAATCCTGGATTATGAATACTAGAGATATCTCGATCTTATATATGCAAGATACGGCAACGGAAGAAATTAAGGAAAAAAGGTTATAGCTCTCAAGTTCCAGTCTGAGCTACTGAATGATCCAAAATGAAAAGAAAGATTTTTAGCTTTAACCAAAGAATAGACGAAAAAAGAGGTCCGAAGGTGCTTTAGCAACGAGACTGATACCTCCGTCAAACCTACGTCGGGGAGGAAGCAGCAAATCACTTGAGGGAGATCCTTCTTCAGCCACTAGGTCAGGTGCAGAAGTCTAAGTGGAGTACCGGCAATTCGTTTTCAAACGTAGGAAAGGTGCTGTCGAGCACACTGCTTTTCTTTTTACCTTTATTCCTAAGAGCAAAAGAAGGTAAACGACAAATCACACTCCTATGCTTTGCTTGCATTAATTCTTGGAATTGCTGGGGTGGCATGACCAGAGTAATCTATGCCCTCGCTCTACTGCTTATGTTCAGATTCCTAAGCTGGCAGAATTCTATCCTGAAAATTGCTTCACCAGGAAGTAAAGTTCTTTCCGTTCCTGCTTTTTCTTCGAGTTGAAGGAGCCTTTGGTTTCACCGTTTTACGCTTTGAACCTGGACCTGCTTTCTTTCTTCAGCACAAGCGCACACTCCCAGCGAAGTAGCCCCCGCAGCCTCCCGCAGCCCCGTAGCCTCCCGCAGCCTCCTTTGACGGAGGTTTGACGGAGGTGGCGAAGCAACCCTAGCGAAGCAACCTACTTTGACGTAGGTCTTTGACGAGGGGCTTTGACGCGGGTTTGACGGAGGTGACGAAGTAACCCCTTGAGGGTGTGGGCTTGAGTAAAGCAGCAAATTAGTTTCACTAGCAAAGCAATTGTCCGAATGAAGCGTCTCATCTTTATCACAAATGCTACGAATCCAGAGACTTCCTCTGCATCATCATCCTCGTCTGTTTCGCTCTCGCTCCAAGCAAACCAATAAGGGAGTATTCACACATTCAGCTTTTGTGTGCCCCTAGCGAAGCAACCTTTGCATTAAAAACATTTGAAGTCTCTTCTCTAAAAAAGGGCAGTGCTCAGCTTTGCCATATCCCTACACTGTTGTTCTCCCTTCTTTGACACACGATCACGATTTGTTGTTGTGTTCTGTGTAAAAGGGTTTTTCCTACTTTGTCCATTCTTCTTTACTACTTTGCCAAAGTTTCTAGCAAGCAGTGTGCTGCCGATTGAATCTTCAATATCTCTCTTGTTGTCTTAGTGTGTGCTGCAGCAATGCTTTTTCTCGGACTTCTCAGTCTCCATTTCATACGCTTGTAGGTGACCTACAACAACATCAAACGCAAGGGTATCTGTGTCATTCATGGCTTGCGAAGGGCTGCTTCGCCGGGAGTGTGCTACAGAACAGAAGCTTTTTGACTTTTGTCTTTGTCTTTCATTTTGAGCAGCATTGGCAAAGCACAGATGAATTGTTCAATGGTCTCTTTTTCCTCCGTGAAGCCAGCAGCATATCAATACGAGATCTCTTTACACTTGTCAACCCTTCTGTAGGATATCCCAAGCATCTTTGGCTGATTCACCCTTGAATGTGTCACTTGCGATTGCTGACAGTGCTTTGCTGTTATACTTTCGACTTCTTCTTCTCAGCGTCTGTCCATTTATCACTATCCTTTTCTTGCCCTGCCGCTTCTACTCCTTTCACCCTTTCTCCACAGCATACCATGCGTCTTCATAAATCCCTCGGTGCATCTTCACCTTCTTTTATAGTTCCCTTTCTCAGATTGGTCGATGCACAGCAATCAATTCCTTAGATTCCCGCAGTGTGCTGATCCTCACCTGTTGTAAGTAGTCTTGGTATTTGGTCGGTAAGTAAAGGTACGGAAAGAGAGGGATTCGAACCCTCGGTAAACAAAAGCCTACATAGCAGTTCCAATGCTACGCCTTAAACCACTCGGCCATCTCTCCTACATTATGACCCAGAAACCTCGAGTGAATAGCGAGTCATTTATATTCTTGCAGTAAAGGTACAACCACAAACAATCTATTAAAAATGGAAAACCTTTTAGTCAAAGAAAGATCTTCCTTCGAAGAAAAAAACAATAAGAATTGTTAAAAAAACAAAAGCACTCTTTCTATTCATCTTTGTCAAGACGACGATCTCGTTATATTATTATATTTATACCGGATTTTGCCAATGAATTGGAACGCGAATCAACTACTCCCTTCATGGTCACATAGTCATTACAGAATTTTTTTTCAGGTATATATGTCTTTCTTAATTTCATATTGGTAGTACCTATTTTTCTATATAAATTCTTTGTGGTTTTTACCGCCCGCCGGTGCGCTTATCGCCTTTTTTTTCCTCCGTTCACTTTCTCCTTTATCTTCTTCCTACCTTGCGGGGGTGACTTAGGCGCTAGGGTTAATACCATATTAGATCGAATAACTCCTTACCTTTTTTCAAGAGAAGCCTGATTCTAGTCAGGATTGAAAAGATAATGACGAACCTTAAATGAAAGGTTGGTCCAATCTGAGTGCTTATTGCCTTCTTCTTCGCCTCTCCTCTTCCGCCCGAGCGGATCCGAATTCTCCTCTTAGTATAGGATTGTTAATAACTTGACTTAATGGTTATAGTGTAAAGGTAGTTCTATATTTTTTGTCTTTCTTTATCAGAGGTTTTTTCCTTAGGCCTTGGGGGGGCGGGGCCTCTTTTTTGATTTTTGAATAAAAAAAGGGGGAGAGGGACCCTTTTTGATTTTTGAAGTACAGCCCTACTCTATAGTGGAGTTATCTTTTCCCTATCTAAGCTATATCAACATAGCAAACTAGAAAACTTATCCGCTTGTCAATTCTTGGTGTAATATGTAAATGATTGGTGTCAGAATTTTTCACTGATCAGGTGTGATCAGTCTCATCCGTGTAAGAATTAGGAATTCCTCTTCCAACTCGTCCCAGAATGGGCGTTATGGCAAAGAACAAGAAGAAAACCAAAGGAGAAATTTGTCCAATAGTAACAAATGGTGCCTCCACAGGTTGACATCCGATCCAACCTAGTAGTAAGCAATCCGCCAAAAGCAACCAAAACATTCCTTGGTGAATCGGTCGAAAACTTGAACTACGCACATACATACTTTTAAAAAAAGGTAAAGCCAAGAGACATATAAAAACTGGTGCTATTGCGGCTACACCTCCCGCTTTGTCAGGTATACTACGAAGAATGGCATGGATCGGTAGGAAATACCATTCCGGCACAATATGAGGCGGGGTGGACATCGGATTAGCAGGTATATAATTGTCGGGATGTCCCAAAACATTAGGAGCATAAAAAATCCAAATAGAAAAAAAGATAGCAAAAGCTACCCAACCAACTAGATCCTTGACATAAAAATAAGGGTAAAAAGCGATTTTATCCATCTCAGAATGTACACCCAATGGATTATTTGATCCATATTGATGCAATGCGGCCAGATGAAGAAGACTGGCGCCTACTAAAATAAAGGGGAGTAAATGATGAAGACTAAAAAAACGATTTAAGGTGGCATTGTCCACGGAGAAACCACCCCAAAGCCAAGTCACTATGGTATCTCCTACTACAGGTATGGCGCTAGCTAAGCTTGTAATTACTGTAGCTCCCCAAAAGCTCATCTGACCCCAAGGTAGTACATATCCTATAAAAGCTGTCACAATCATTAATAGGAAGATTACAACTCCAAGACACCAAACAAATTCCCTAGGACTGCTATAACTCGCATGATATAGACCACGAAAAATATGAAGGTAAACCACAATAAGAAACATACTTGCCCCATTAGCATGCATATAACGGAGCAACCAGCCCCCTTCAACATCTCTCATAATGTGTTCTACGCTGTTGAAAGCTAAATCCACATGAGGTGTGTAATGCATAGCTAAAAAAACGCCAGTCACTATCTGAATGACTAAACAAATACCAGCTAACGGACCGAACCCCCACCAATAACTAAGATTGCTCGGGGTTGGATAATCTACTAAATGCTGATTAAGTGTGGAGGATATAGGTTGTTTAAGAAGAGAGAATCGTTGGTTCCTTATAGTCATTTCTCTTTCCTATCGTGACAACTCTTGTTCACTCACCTTTTTTTTTGCGTTCTAGGGCCCTAAAATATCCTCAAATATATATATTGATATTTGAGCCTTTCTTTGACTTTTGAAGGATGGAGGGGGCGAATTAAGCGTCGACGTTTTTAGAATTCTTTCTCCTACACACCTTTGCCCTCTTTCACCGAAGAGGAAAGAAGAATCTTTCAAGCGGGCAGAGACCTAAATTTCTTAGATTCATTCCTAAGCTTGCTTTGTCGCAGCAAGATGGATTGGATGATCAGTCCGAGAGTGCTGGAGAGAAGAGAAAGCGGTCAAAACTTCTCTGATTCGGTCACCGAGCAGTCGGACAACCCTTCAGTAACCCAGGATGACCCGAGAGAAGATCTCGATCTCGTCCACCAAGCGGGACAGCGGAGTGCGATCCTTAAGCAATTGGAGGTTCTCGCTCATCTCTTGGGATCCATATCATCTGAAAACTTTTCCTGTTACATTAGCATAGCTAAATTTGAATAGGATGACTCAGCGTCAGGAAAAGTAAGCCCCCCCCTTTGCCTTGATTGAATTTGGCTTCGCTGCGCTCTGAATCAATCAATAAGCTTATTGATTGGATTCATCCCATTTCATTTGGGCGAGAGGTCCGAAGGAACAAAGGAGCTCGACTGTAAGGAGAGGAACGAGAGTGAAACGAGAGGGAGGCTGGGCTTATCCATGGGACTTGCCTTGGCGGTTAGACTCTCTTTTAACACATCCTCGAATTCGTCTCGTCGGTTGGTTGATTCTCGAAATAACCTCTTGAGAAAAAAAAAAGGTCCATCAGGTTTTGCCCTGCCATCTCCGGCGAGGCTCCATATCCGTGAGACTGGATCACTGTAATTCATGGAAGTCCATTTGGACCTCTCCTTTTAGTCGAGTCATTTATACCTCTCGGGAGTAGGGGCTTTGTTCTGGGGGGGCCGACTTGCGCTGGTTTAGAAGGGAGAGAATTTCATAAAGTCACTCTCTCTATCTATCCTTAGAAGTAGGGCGATAGAAAGTCAATATGAGATTTGCGTTGGTTTTTCCAACGAAACAAAGCATTATCATTCGGAAGGCTCAGTCCCAACTCGGACTTCCATGATGGGAAGAACCTCCGCACTACGGCGCTCCAATGAACAAGAGTTCTCCGCCTTAGTATATTTAGAAGAGTGGTCGGGAGTTACATTCGTAACTTAATGTTATGTTCACGCATTATATCTTTCTTTCCAAGAGTACTACCTGTACGTAGTCTATGTATGGGGAGCATACTTGACAGGAAATGAAATAGACACAAGCGGTAGAGAGGTCCCCCACTTCGATTCCCGCCCCGTTCGCATCTCCGATCCAAGATAAGGGTTAAATACGTTAGGTCTTTTCGGTCCGGAGCCGGCTGGTAATGGGCTTACTTACCTTGCTTGTGGACCAGCTGCGTAACTAACCTTTCTTTGTTATATTGGTTTGGTGGTTGCTACCAAGACGATTTCTTTATGCCCATCAAAGAACCTCGAGATGCTAATCCACGAAAAACGATACGAGAAATTCGAAAGAACTCAGATACAGAACGAGGGCGACCCGTGGAAATACATCGGTTTCTGACTCGTGCAAAGGAACGATTTTATTTCTTGGCAACTTGGACAACTTATAACGATGTTTGTCCCGCATATCACTAGGAAGATCGGGATCTTTACAAAAGGCTTTATAAAGCTTTCGTCTCAATTCAAATTTAGCCGCGAGCAATCTACGTTTGTGATCTCTACTATTTCGCTTCTCCGACATCTTACTGAGTTTCCCCCTCATCTTTTTGCAAAAAGCCGCTCCACGGTGGTAAAGTCTCATCTTGTGTGTTGGCCGAAGTGATAATAGTCACATTGAACCCTCGAATATGTTCGAAGATCTCGAAATGATCTTCCAGTTCCGGGGAGAATTCGCAAAACTCCGTTTCCATCGAGAATTGAATGGAGTTTTTCCGTATTTCGACCGGAAAATCTAACAGAGACATTACTGTCGAGATTCTGACCGAAAAATTAGACATTCCATGCCCTCGGAGAGTGCTTTGTCGTGCTAGGTCACTTACATATCCTTTGTCTTTATTTGACCCCAAGAATGGATTAGATCGAAAGGACTTTCCTGTCGAACCCCTTTGTGTCTGTATGAATTTCTGACCGCGCGGAATCTCCATAGCCAATTTTCCATTTTTTATTATGAAATTATAGGGTGCCTTTGGTACTACTCTTATTTCACACGATCCAGGAACTTCCATAACGTTGGCGTGATTCGGTTTGAGCAACGGATCTTGACGTGATACATCTTCGTAATGAAAATTGAGTGGAAACATGAGTTGGCTTTTACAGTATCTATAGAATAAGCTGACTCCTCCTACTCCTCCTTTCCGAAAAGATCATCCTTGGTCCTTTTGACATAAGAGGTTCCGCCTTTTTGTCTTTATTTTCATCTTTCTTTATATTACGAAATATCTCTTTTCTCTTTCTTTTTTCTTCGATTTGACGCCCCCTCTACTCTATAAAGAGAAAGACTGCCGACTTCGCCAGCCTCGCTCCGTACCGATTTCCTCCTGCTTCGTGCGCCAGCCCGAACTGATCCGATGATGGTAAGAAGACTGACTCCATCTGTCTCTGAGATCCGAGAATAACGTATGAAAAAGATATCCGGAAATCTATTCGCATTTCCGGGAATATTAACGTAAGACCTTTTGCCCTGGGTTTCCACGAATATTAATGATTTTCATTCTCTTCCGGAAAGAGACTCCCCTGGCTATGTTTACGAGTTGACTAGCTCAAATAGCTGGACTGCCATAAAATAACCTTTCTTTTTTCCCATGGTACTCGCCGCCTACTATACTGAAACTCCTGGATCCGCAAACGGAGCCAATCATTCTAACGAATCTAGAAGAATATGCTCAAGGGTCTCTCTTTTGCTGATTGAAGAAGGTAGCTTGCTTACTTTAACTTGGTAAGCAAGTTGGGTCGATATTCTTAGCCGAGCATCCCCCTCATGTTTTTACTGAGGTGCACTCGATCTATTTAAAGTAATTCTCACTTCACTTGTCCCTCGGAGGGGGGGAAGAGGCGAAGAAAAGAAAGAAGCGCTCTAGCTCTCACTTGAAGTACTGGAATGAAAAAGGCTCGGTCAACGGGATCAAAGATGCTCTTATTTCGCCAAGTCCATAAGGCATATAAAAATAGGATTGACCACACCAGCCAGATTTCATGCAACTGTGGCTTCTCATGAATGTTTTCATTTTCGCGAAGGGGGGATTGTTGCCAAAGTCTAGGTCTTTGGTTCCGTCCTGACAGCTGAGGAAATGATTCTGACAGCGGCAAATGGCTGAAAACTGGCTATTTTTAAGGTTTGAGGCAAAAAAGGCTTATCCATTCCAGAAAGAGTAGTGGCACAAACTCAACAGCGATGACAAGTAAAGTCAGAATGAGAAGAAAAAGGCGGTCGACCACAAGCCGACCATTAGTCAAGAGGGACCGAAACTCAAGTAATTCATTTTTTTCATCTCAACTCCCCAGGTGACCACCTTAGCATTTTCAGTCTTGTCGAGGAAGGTCCCTGGCGGATACTTTAGATAGGCAAACTCAAAAAATTCATTAAGGTGGGGTACTCGAAAAAGAGCAGCCCCGCTTACAGATTTGTTGAAAAGGGACCACAAGTGGCCCTGGTCTGAGACGTGCCAAGCAGTTTTCGTTACCAACCCAAGAGCAGAAGCAGGTGCAGCAACCAAGGAAGCAGCAATGAATGGGTTCAGCTCCTGTACCAAGAGAAGAGGGGAGAAAAGGATTCACCTTCCCCTTTCTTACATGAACCAAAAGGAAGGGGCTTATTGACCTAACTGAGAAGGAGACAGAAAGGGATCATCTGACCTTATCTTGAGTGAGAGAGGCGTTCGTTAATCTTTTTTTTATCCGGAATTTTTCCTTCTTTTTTCGTTCAATTGGTGGAAATCAAGACAAAAAACCGGGCACACGATGGCTGGATCATCCCCTAGTGAACCGGGATTAGGTAGGTGGAATAGTGCAACTAGGGCGGGAGGCTAGTAAGACCTATGAGAGGCATTTGGCGCGAGTTAGAGTGACGATCATGCTTTTGAGAGTGAATGTCCCGCATAAGTGGAAGTGGTTGGAACGGTTTCCTATTCCTATCGAGCAGCTGAGCCAGTGAGAGCAGTCGAATCAGTCTAGTCCTTCTTGGTTTCATCATCGGAAATCGCAAGATTGGGTCGAGCGGCAAGTCAACTTGGTGCTGTCAAGGCGGTTGAGAAGTCTCGTAACGGAATGGCTAGAAAGAGAAAGGCTCTTTTCTCTTCGCGATGAATCAATCTTTTTTCCTTCAAAAAACTGGACTTTAGATCATCTTGTGACCTCTACTTATGCCGCACGTAAGGCATAAAGATGGCAAGGATTCTGAAACCTTTGCCAGAACCCTTCCCCTGTCACTTCTATAAAGATCCCCGGCGTGAGAGACTTCTGCAAGTTGATCTCCACACAAAGCCTTGCGGAGGACCTCTTTTTTAGCTTAGCTGTATGCTCATCCAATTTCCCACCGCCGCTCGAGGATAAAAAGAATAACATGAATAGACAGTGGACGTCTTTGCGTGCTTTGCTTAATCTGGTTTGGTTGAGAAGTAAGGTAGGACAGAGCCGCCGTTTGAGCCCAAACTATAGAGGTCGTTTCAGTGGGTGTCCAGTGAATAGAAAAATACCTTTACCAGGAACAGACCGCCTTTTCTTTTAGACGACCGAGAAGAAGAAGCCAAGATTACTCTCGAATAAAGAAGGAAAGAGGGTTGTGACTCAAATGGATCGTTGAAAGACTGAGTCTAGGACTTGGTTGAAGACTTGCGGGGAAATAAGTATGCGGGAGGAAGTAGCTCCAGATAATGAGCAGTAGGAGGAAAGTCAAGTATTGGAGCAAGAGGGGAGAAAGATTTCTACTAACTAAACTGCAGGGGCCTATGAGAGTTCAAGCCTTCTTTTCAATTCTATACAGGGAATTCAGTTGTGAGAGAGGTCATCTCGGTCTTTTACTTATTAAAAAATTAGAAGCTACAGCAAAAGAGGTTCACTCCACTCAGGCTATCCCGACTGCAAGAATGAAAGAGTCAATCTATCTTAGTCAAGGCGCTCGCTCTGCCACAAAGGGAGGAGCTGGCTAAATAGAAATATAAAAGAGATGTTTCCAATTAAACCATAGATGTCCACTTCATACTTAGAGTATTCGATTTCGGCTTGCTTGGGTTCATTCAAGGCATCTTCATATCTATTAAAGAAATCAATCAGCTCCTAATTAGGTCCCCCAAGGCGAGCGAAGTGACGTTTTTCTTCCCTCCGAAAAAAAAATTTATAGAACCCGATGCATAACAAGAAAAGAAAGAATAGTAGTGGTGCCTGCGCGCAAACAATCTGAGAACTTAGCTCTTGTAAAGGTGGGCGTTCCTACGCTCTAAGCCCATATCTCAGATGCATGCCATGCCCATTGGAATAGCCCATCACCAGGAAGCCTTTTATCCATTTAGCGCAGTTCCCCTTTCCCTCTCTTCTTATATCAACCGAACATCCTAAAAAAAGGAAGAAGTGCGCATTTAGCTGTGCTTCTAAGGGACGATCGGAGCTCCGGGAAGCTTTTTCGTTGCAGAATCGAAAAACCATGCCGAATTCAGTCGCGGATGCTGGAAGGAAGAGGAAGAGAAACCCTAAGCTCTTCTCCTTCCATTCGTTCTGCGATCCAGATTGCCCCGTTATCTCATCGGAATCCTTCCGAGACAGAATAAGGGTTTTTCTCAGGGAATTTGCAGAGGTGGAGGACTACAATATCCGTTCAATGCCTGTTTGGTGTACTCTTCTGGTTCAAGGGAACAAGGGAGGTCTCTTCGTCCCTCTCTACACCATCGAAGAAGACTGTCAAGCATTCCGATTAGAGCCTTATTGCGATCACTGTAAATGTTGAAAAAGAAGTTTTCGTTCTTGGTTGTCTCGAATTTAGGGTTTTGAGACTACGAATTTCGAAACTCCTGATGTGCTTGTTTCTTGTTCTATAGGTTGGAGCAATCATTTTGTGTATCCAGAAGGAGGTACCACATCATAATTCCGGCAGACGATGAGTGGAAAAAGCCTCTGAATGAAAACGCTTTAGATATTCAGAGCCATCTCCTGCATGGAATGGTCCATTTGAACGGATTCGGTCACTTGCTCGGTATCAATGGGATTGAAGGTGGGTCCAAGCACCTTCATGGGAGAGAGATTATGGATCTTTGGGATCGTATTTGTACTAACCTGCATACTCGGTAAGTTTTGCCCTAAAAAATTGCTAAAACTCGAAGTTAGGTTTTACCCCCAAAAAACGATGCTAGGTTAGTAATTCGATGGAAAATAAACAAATCGGATAGACCTGTTTATCCTTCTTGCGAGAAACCAATTTGGGTTGGCTTGAAATCTGACGATATTTGAGAACTTGGCGGTTTGTTTGGGTTAACCTGATTAATGTTCAGTTTATCTCTTATGATGAGCGATTTTAATGTTGCTTTTGTAGGAAAATCACTCTGTAGGATGAATCACAAAAGAGGTCAATGGATCTTAGGCTATTGTATGGAGTTGCTTATGGTCATTCGTGGTTTGGTAGATGGGGTTACCGCTTTTGCAGTGGGAGCTTTGGCAAGGGATGATGATGGCGAAAGGATGGATGGTGGCTTGTGATGTTTGTGAAATTTGGCAACATACGCGCGTCCGGTGGCTCTATACTTGGCTCCACCGTGCAAGATGGTACGCCCACCCATATTGGGCTTTCATTGAAAGAGGCTCGAGTCTTCATTTGTAGGACTTTCCGCATTTAAAAAATTTCGTATGAGATGCGAGCCTAGCGTTTCAAAGACGGCCGGTTTTTTTGGATCAAGGTGAGCTTAACGGCTAAATGGCCGCCGCATCTGTCCTGTATGATATGAAAACCTATATAGGCTCTCTTCAAGAAAACGGAAGTAAGAATTCATTTCACTGCTATATATTCTTTCTTCTTTAAAAAAGTAAAGAAGAAAGCCTATAAATTGATTTAGGCGAATTGGACGGAAAAAATGACACTGGGGAGTTGGCTTAGAATTTTAAATAGTAGTAAGAAATGAAACAGATCAAAAAGGCTATTTTACGAGAATTCGTTTTGATTGACATAAGACAAAGCGCCGCTAGGATCCTTGGGTCCGACGTCGAAGCACGTCTCTCACAAAGGTTTTGTTGCCGGTCAATTGTCGTAACCGAACGACGGGGGTTTCCAAACCAATCTTACTTCGCCTATCGAATTGGGCTTTGGTCAAGCGATGCCTCTAAACACACATATAAAAAGGTGACTAAATACCTCTTTCTTGAAGTTTCCCCAGAGTACAGTACTTCGAGGCCCGGGCATTCCGACCGGCGGAATAGGCATTCATATAATCCATTTAGCCATCTGAGGCACCTCTATTGGATGAGTTGACCTCACCTCTTTCATTCAGATCTGCAGAGACAACTGGAACAGAAGCTGCACTGGAAGAGGTAGCTAAGCCTGCCGAATCTTGGGAATTCCAATCTGTTACCGACCTCCGTTGAAAATAAACCAGCAGCTAACTGCTGAGTAAGAAGGGCAGGGTCGGTACTGTGTAGGTGGAACAAAGTAAGGTCGAGAGTCGCGAGTCAAGAAAGGAATTTTCTTAGCACCAAAGGATTATAAGTTAGAGTTAGACGATGGTTCAGATGTTATGAAGCACAAGGGTGCAGGTAAAGACTACGTCACTGAAGAGTGGTTTGAAGAACAATACAACAAGATCCCTGCTCGGACAGTAACTGGTCGAAAAGCCTCTGCTAAAGATCGTCTTCCTAGCAAAATGACATTCTCCTAACTGAGAGAGTCAAGGGCAGCTCTTACCCTGCCAAGCCAATCTAGATGTCTTACGCATAACACAAGCTAAGCCGCTTCCAGTGAAAGCAGTAGTGAGGTAGCTCAATAAACCTAGCAAACACCGGCTAGATAAGTGGGGCAGGCGCTAACTCAGGGGATTCTTTGTCGATAGAAGGCATTCGCGAAAGTCGCCGATGAAGAGAAGCTTTACTAAAAGAGGGCTTCTCATTATGTGGATACAAAGGCTTCAAGTGGTGCGGTTCCCACAGGAATTGCAAACACTTGAAGAGAGCGGGTCCAACCCGATACGATATCCTTCTTTCTAGGGAAAGAAGTATTCATAGTCCAATCCATTACAGCCCGGCAGTCTAACATAACAGGCGTAGATCACACTGGAACTGGAGTAGTGGAACTAGCACGACGAACAATGCTCGGCACTCTGGTCAAGTGAGCCCCTCTCATTCTCTATAATCCCTATAGTTGCCCTGTATAAGCATTCTTAATATGCCCTCTCAGGCTAATGAAAGCAAAAAAAAGCAGAAGGCCCTTACTACACTAAGCGCTACGAGAGCCCCCTATACGGAAGGAGACTCTATTTGGTCAAAGTCATTTTCCAGAAGAGATCAAGTCGTTTACTTCTTATTTGTGACTCTTGCCAACAATTAGTTCTGTAACTGGCACTTGACTCGAACCGCTTGTCTAAATACTGGAAAAGAGGGAATTGATTCAAGATCCCCTTGTGCCCTACAACCCTCGAGGCTTTGAAGTCCATAGCGCCCGATTCGATCACTCTATCGAGTAGAAGTCCAGGGATGCTTCAATCGATTCTTAACACCTTGAAAACTCCCTTCTTTATTTTTGATGAGAAGGCAAATTTTGAGCTTTCTCGGCTTAACGACTCTTTCTTCGAACCTTTTGGTATGTATTGCCCCATAACTATAGATCAGATCCACCAGACGAGAAACTCAATTCCGCACTGCTGCTGAGTCGTCGGACTTATCCACCAAGGGATTCGTGGAATTTCTGTGAATTGCGTTGGGGGAAATCTACCAAAGCTAGGCAGATAGATAGACTCCTTTCCCGCTGCTAAGGGAGAGCAAGAAAGAAAATCAAATTCTTGTTTTTTAATTAGCGCCTCCTTTTGGGTATGCCGATACTAAGAGTCCTCTCACTACCAACCAGCAGACATCATCTGGCTGGGTCTTGCCGGTATCAACAACGAGAAAAAAACAACCAAATGGAAACAGCAACTAACTATGACTCTTGGCCCAGACAACGTCCTAGGCGTAGGGTAGATCGGAGCAAGAGGGAACGCCTAGACGACGTTTTTATTCCTGGGCTGCTGTAAGTAGATCGAGAGGTCGTTCCGCCCCTTGTCCCCGAAGATGGGTAATATGTTCTCAAAAAATGTTGCTTCAATCTGACCTAGCTGGCGAGCGATCCCAGTTCGCGGCAGAGAACAAGACAGCAAGCGAGCGTACCTTTGTTCGCTTCTTCTCCACCAAGCACGGAAGTTTAAGGATAACTGTAGGTCGGTGGCTACCTAAGGAAACTCCGATTCGATCTGCCCCCCGGCTGGGAGGCATTTACCTCATCCCGATCACAAGGAGAGGTTCACCATGATGGGGGTACTTCTAATTTTCCTTTCTGGAAAGAATGAAATGCATAGGGGACCATCCTTTTGTTGCGGCATGCTCCTCAGATTTACGGATTCGCAGGGGGCGGAACGACCTACTTAGTTGACTGACAATGACAAAGGCTTGCGAAACTAAGTAGGGCCTTTCAAATTGAATCTTTAGTAGTCTATCAGTGGTGCGAAGAGAAACATATCTTTTTATGACTTCTACTTATGTTATGGATCCCGGTCCGGAAAAGTGAGCGACCAGGTTTATAAAGACTGGTTCGAAAGGCGCGTCTAGCCCTCTTGATGAATGAAAGAAAGGGTTTCTGAGCCCTAGCCCTGTAAGCCCACACCTGTGTAGAGTAGATCATTCAACACCTGCGGCACAAACCAATTTTTGACCTATTGGTCCTAGTCTCATAGGCGACCGAACGGCCGCCCCCTAATTACTAGACCGACCCGCTATAATAATTCCATAAACACCTAGCGAAGATATGGCAAACAAATAAAGTAGCCCTATGTTCGGATCTGACAATACCATACCATAATCAAAAGGTACAACGGCCCGAGCGACCAGACTTAACATAAATGTAGCCACTGGAGCCATTCTAAAAAGGAAAAAATTAGCACTACTTGGTGAAATAGGTTCTTTTAGAATCAATTTCGAACCATCTGCTAGAGGTTGTAACAATCCGAACGATCCCACTACATCAGGACCCTTTCTACGTTGCACAAAAGCCATTACTTTACGTTCAGCTAGCACTAAAAAGGCTACTCCTAGTAGAAGTGGTAGAATTATTCCAAGTATTTCAGCTGGAACAGCTATGTACGTTTTCGATTTTTTATTTACTCATGATCTGGCCTGGTCGACCCAATCATGATATTGAAGGATGGGACCTTTTCTCGAAAAACTCCCGATACCGAGAAGAGTCGAAGATGGTGCAACATTGAATTGACCCTCTTAGTCCCCTTACTCTTCACCCGACCGAAATCAAGCACCCCTTCCCTTCCCAGCTAACTATCTAAATCTTCGTTTAAAGGGCTTGGCGAATATAGATAGATTTGTCGCCATAGCTGAGAAGGTCTCGCTCTATTTCGATGAGATATGTTATCTCGAGGTGGTCCTTTTCGGCCGGGCTAGATCCGGGATTTGAAATCTCGAGGGTGTCGCGCCTCTCGTTCAAGAAGTCGCAAAAAGCTTCCTCAGGAGAGTATGCGGCCCTTTCTTTCAAATAGGGGTTTTTGCAAAGGACCCCTCGAAAGACTTCATAACAGGAGTGCTTCCGTTCCCTTATTTGGAGATCCCGGTCTTCGAAATCCAGGAGCCGAAAATATTCCTTTTGATTGGGGGAATTCCTTAGGCATTCCTGGATTTCCCCCCAATAGTCCCCTTTCTCTTTCCCAAGGAGGAAAAGTGAATTTGCGGCCTCCAGGATTCGAATTCTATTTTGCATAGAATACTCCAATTCCGGATTGGGGGTAATAGGCCAGGGCTCCGCAAGAACGTCTAGCCCGAAAGACTCTTCCGACGAGGAGGCGGGTGAGAGGCCCTGCGCGAAAGCTATAGCTTCGGGGGCGCCGTCCATTGAGTATAAGAGAGCAAATGATGGTATAGCAATGAACATCGAGATGAGACTAGGAAAGATGGTCCGAAGAATCTCGATAGTAGTTCCATGAACAATCCTTTGCGGGATTGCATTTTCTTTATAGTGGAAATGCCATAAAGCGCGAACCAAGATCCATAATACGAAAACCAAAATCAGAAAAAATATATCGTGATGTAAGTCTATTATTCCTTGCATTATAGGTGTAGCTGCGTCTTGAGATCCTAATTGCCATCGTTGCTGCCCTGTATCACAACAAATTGTGAGGAATAACCATTTTAGAACAATCATTTTCAAAGCAAAGGTTCCTTCTGCTCTGCTCCCCCAAACAAAGAGAGACTGATTCTGACTCTCCCAATTAAGGAAGACGGAAATGGCTGGTGCCGGTTGGTCCAACCAAGAAAAAAGAGATGGGAATTTTGGGCGTAAGATTCTTCTTCTTCTTACAATATTTTGAGTTAGATGAACAGATCACTCTCCTAAAAGCAGCAGTCTTCTTATATACGAAACCAACATCCTTATAATACTACTAGGCCCCCACCACACTGAATTATGAACTTTGCGCCTCCATGAGTTCCTGAAATTGATTCCTGAGTTCAACCAATCCCCTTAACTAATAGATGCTAGTTGGGGGGCCATCCGCTTAACCCAGCCCCAGTCTAAATAGTTGGGGGTTTGGCTCCAGGCTCCAACTCGATCTTGTGGTAGACTGCCCTACTAGGGCGCACTTGGCAACTAATTCGTGGGGCATGATATCCCAAAATTCCTCAAGTACTTGCTGCACTTCCTGAGAAAGAAGTA